CACTGATCCAGATCTGCTGTTCCGCCTACAAAAAGGGATAGAGGAAAAAAGCGATAATATTATGACCTCACTTAATTCTGAGCTTGTCCAAGCCTGCCCAGTATCTAATGTACCCCCGCAGAAGCAGCTTCGCCTTCAGACATGTCTAAAGTGCCGAAATCTAAAGATGCAAGGAAAGTCAAACCAAAAAAGGGATTCAAAAATAAAATAATAAGTACAACACACTCTAAGTGTAACGATATAATCCACCTGCTAATACGCGAGGATCAACCAAATTGTCGAGATTATCTGAGAAATCGGTTATGCCGGCGATGAAGGTAGTTTACTTACTTAGTGTTATATGCTAAGGAACCATCCTTGAGAAAGGTTTCGGTACATATACTATAGAAGCAATAATTGTTCATGTCCTAAGCCTAATATATAATATATAATATAAACCCCTATATCCGCGGGGCGGCCCTTGTTGATCAACCAGAGCGCCATATGCGCGCGCATGCAGAAATCTATATGAAAAGACAAAGCCCTTCAACTGAGACTGAAGAAAGCATTTCAACTGAGACTTCGTCTAAATTAACTGACACTGTAACTTCGTTTAAATTAGGTAGCTTAATAATGCAATTCATGCTTGACAGAAATTTGATATAATTTTGTATAGATACAGAAGAATCAAAAGTAAAGAGGCAGGTTTTATAGCGAAACGCCCACATTCGTACATTGCACGTTGGATCTGAAACTGCTTCCTATCAAGCTAAACCTACCTATGGTAACACCACCGGTGGATTGGCAGCCATCTGGTAAGAAAGCAAAGTATATATCCGATTTAAGGGGTGGTTATTTAAGCACTCCAACATCGGAACTTTCTATTAGTAACTGTTAACGTCATGTAACAAGGCACAGTTTTACATAGAGTTATCTTCTAACAAAATAAAGGATATGTGTAATATAATGAACAAACTTCAAAGTCCGCCTTTCAAAATCAACAGCGATTTCCTGCGCATGATCATGGATCCAGAGTATGAGGATAAATTCACGCGTGAAGGTCTTTTTCTTCCACGGTTTATAGATCGATTTGATATCAATTCTATAAAATAAAAAAGGATCTCCGGAATCTACACTCTAAGGATGAGGATATCCAAGAGATAATCAGCTATAGCGAATTGTTATCATTTTTAGCTAAACTCATACAGCAACGCAGTTTTGAAGGTTTCATACTTAGACTTGCAAAAGCATATGATGGCTATAATATAGATTTTCCAACATTTCTAGACTTTAGAGGTAGAGTCTACCGCAGTGGTATCTTTCATTTTCACCAATGTGGTTTTGCTCGAAGCCTAATTCTAAGTTTCATCTAAAGCTGAAGTTAGGGCTGGAGCCTGAGTTGGTGTTGATGTCTTAGAGTAGCGAAACTACAAGTGAAGGGGCGCTATCCGGAACCCTTAAGGTCGGGGACAATCTGCTTCGATTGGGCCTTGCAGGCAGACAGGTTAACTTGTGGAGACGAAATGGAATCCTATAAGAATGTCGAGTCCCGAGGGACTGCAAGAGGCTGAGCTAACAAGCTGGCTGAATATATCAGAGGGATCCCATAAATAATAAGTAAGAGAAGTCACCCGGGCTATGAGCTATTTCGTCGTTTTCTTGCCGGAGTTCGCTAGCCGTTCAATCTGATCTTCCGGCGGAAGAGCGCGGCTCGAGACTACTCTTTCAATTCAATCAAAATGAAAGGCAAGCAGGAATTTAACCCACTAATGGGCCAGCTGCATAATCACGTATGTAAGCAAGTAATCCCCCTCTTTCGCAGGAAGCATTACTCATTTCTTCAGAGTTGAAGAAAAGGCTACCGATTTCCCACTGACTATTATGTAAGGGCTTGACCCTTGGCCAAGCAGTTCAGATCTAATTCACCGCAACCCGAAAGACCTAGCCGAACTTAACGTACCATAGAATCTTTCACTCTCTTTTGCATATCAAAGTTAGAGTTTATTATTGGGCCGAGGTTTGGACTTTTTTCTTCAAGAAAGAACTAAGATTTCTCTATATGAGAATTCTCTAGTCCACGTTCGCCACTCATAAGATAGCTTTATGACGAGAGGAGGGTCAGCCAGCCCCAGAAGGTAACCATGGAGCTTCAAATGCTGCTAGCTGTCCGAGATTAGAAGAGCTACCCATCGAGCTCTGGAGCTAAGCTGTCTAATCAAAAATCTTGCTTGCCCTTGCTTTTCGCTCATGGTCTTCCTACTCCGATCTCGCCTCGGAGGAAGCACGGTGTTAAACGAGGTCAGTGAAGCATACCTTCCATCCAGTGCTATGTTTGCACGGAGATGTTGAGTAAGACCATCTTCCCTCTGCACAGAAGGGTTTAAAGCGAAAAGTGTCTTTTCGGTAGAAGGCCCATAGCAATCAAACTATCATCCAACTTCTAGTGTACATGTAATCTAGCCTTTTCCTATTCTTAAATCATAAGCAAGAATGCTCATTCGATAAGAAATTGCATATTACACATATGTAATTAATTAAAGATTAAGCAAGAATGCTCTTTCTAAGAGTATAGTGAAAGATATTGAGATTTCTATATAAGCTACTTATCGCTAGTAATGACTGTGTTTCCCTATGGTTTCCTAGTCTGTAACTAGCATGTGTTGATTCTAAATACATAGTACCCCTTTTCGTTTCATATAGCTGCAAAAGCTACCTTTTTGATTTACCCTAGGGATAAGCTTGAAAAACAAGAATGTTTTCGTTTCATATATATGGAAAAGCTACCTTTTTGATTTACCCTAGGGATAAGCTTGAAAAACAAGAATGTTTTCGTTTCATATAGCTGCAAAACCTACCCTTTTTGCTTCAACTTGCAACTATATAGAAACTATGCAATACTTTATACTATACTATATAGCTATAAAGCAAGGAAACAACTAATACTATAAGTAAACAAAAACACATGCCTTACTGTGGTATAATCACCCGCTTAAAGGCATCAAAACTTTTAAAGCAACTAGAACTACGGGAAAAACATCTAATGCCAATCGCTCCTCTACCTTAGCGCAAACTACCTCACCAGTGGATTTCCCTCCTGTAAGTAATCTTTTGTCATACTTGCCATTGCTAAAGAAAACACGGCTTCTAGCTTAGTTGCATCTATAAACTGCTATTAATGCCAATTAATAAAAACTATTTATAACAACTTTTTATGCCTATTCAGAAAGTCATTCGCTTCTGGGACATATATCGTTCGCCCATCCAAAAATGGACCATTTGCTACGGAGACACAAGACAAACCTAGAAAGCTTTTTTCTGCAAGTAATCTCGAGGCTTTCAAACGCATCCAAGCAATTCAATTGGTATCCGATTGAACATAGAAAGCATAGATTCGCGTCGCCTACTTGCTGAAAGCACATCAACTGAAACCTAAGCGGCAAGTCGCTTGGCAACAGCGGATGGCAAGAAAGCATAAACGCCTAGTATGGAAATAACTCATTAGCTTGAACTGGATGACAATAAGTATTGGAGTTCTATCAAAGGTATGCTTTCAACCAGGAGTACCAGGAAAGAGAGTGATTATCTATGGCTCAAAAACAAGCCAAAAACACGGGAAAACGAAAACTTGTCCGATTTGAGATTAGCCTTAGGAAGAGAAATCCAAAACAAGCAAAAATACCGGGAAAACGCAAAAAAGAATTCAAGTTCTAGCTTCCCGCTAGGGAAATGGCTTGAGTCACTTTTGCTGCTATATAAAACGAGAAAAGTAGACTGTTTTTCAAGATTTTCTATAAAAGGTAGTAGCTATGAGATAATGACAATAGCATAGAAACTAACTTGTGAATTTACTTCTCTCTTTTTATTATTTAATATAAATACTATGTACCCAAACTTATCAAAATTATCCACATTTGTATAGTTATATTCAATAGGATCACAAACCTAACTCAAATATCAAGAAGTACATATTCTGGTGGTTTAGAGCCCTTGAGGATAAGCCTCCAATGAAAAATCTACTTCATAGAAAAGCTCTCTTATCTGTAAGGTTAGTAGTCAGACTCTCAATCTCTGTTTTCTGAGAACACTATCTTATGTGGGCCGATATCCAGTGACTGTTCATGAACAACTCTTAACAGGGTGCCTCAATCTGATATTCTACGAGTAATGCTAGAGGTCTCAAAAAATCTGCCAAATGATGTACTAAATGATACATATATATTTTTATTCTAAATTAGAGTCGTCTGACGCATTACGCAACTCATTCAGCTTTGGGTTGAACCTTCATAACTTGTTCAAAATTATACAAGAAAATAGCAAATATAAAAGGATAATATTTCTATTTTTATTCTATTGTATTTGCATGTATCCTTGAAATAGAGGGTCAGATCTTTGAAGTACTTAGTCCTGAACAACATTCCAAGCTATTATAGCTGGTTATCTGTGTCCGTACAATGATAATACTATGTTTTTTTCTACAATAAAAGAGTGGACACGTTACCTTTCTCTTTATCACCCGGGACCCTGTTCCTGGATCTTGTGTTTTTTAGCTACAGAAAAGTTCTCATAATTTACTATTTCTCTCATTCATTGGTTGTTTCTGTTGTTTCTTCCCCATGCCTCAAAGGTTCTTACCATTCAGTCATTAACTAAGAATAATTTCTGTACTGTGCATCTATATGTCATGATTTATCTTTTCTTTGCATCTCATTTACGATGACAAGTAATTTCCTTTCAAAAGGTTTCGTATGATGCGGAATACAACCTCTGTTAAGCGAGGTTCTTACAGCATCATTTCTGCCACCAGATGTTTCATTTAGGCTTTCTGTATCATTCTTGTGGTTGCTTTCCGTAGAATCAGAAATGGTTGTTGAAGTGTAAGGAAGAGGTTACATAGTATCTCGACTGATAAGGACTGATAAGGAGAGGAGCGTAGCAACTCGAACGTATGTGAAGAGGCTGAAAATACGTTTCTAAGCTGAGAACACCTAAGAAAGAAGAGCTGTAGCAAGTGAGTAGACCTATATACGGTATACGAACGATAGAAGACAAAGAAAAGAAAGAACTCGCAAGGGCCCACAAACAAACCTTTCACAGTTGCACTCCTCCAAGACAATCTGAGTACGCTCCGGGTGTCCAACCTTTCTATCTCTTCCTTTTCGGAGCTAATGAGTTAGAGTAGCTTCCTTGGCTGGCTAAGAGCCTTTCTTCAAGCTATGGATCTTATATAGAGAAGGAGTGTAGGACACTAAGCAAGTTGACTCCGTAACCTCTATGCATCGGGTCTATTTAGATCTCTGGGTACTATGGATAGGCTAACATTTGATCTAAGCTGCATATCGAGGTCGGAATGGAAACGAAGAAGACTAGTCCATTTCTTTTGTTTGCGAGTGATCTTGCACAAAGAAAGCTACAGTCATCCTTTAGTCAGGAGGCACTCAACGCAGATGCTGGATGGGAACTTCTATTCTTGTTTACCTGGCTTATTTCTATTTTTCTTTGTATCCCTAACTAATAACCAAAGTAATTCCACAAGAACATGAATTACTGTTTCTATGTTGTATGACTGGATGTGCATTTACCTACTGACTCCATCAAAGAGTTATTTCCAAGTTTCAAGCATATGGATGTGGAAAACGGGGCCAATGAGGTTGAAAATCTGGAATATGTGCCATTGGTATGGTTTTTATACGCTCTACTTCCCGAAGCAAGTAAGCTCAACATTCCTTGTATGATTGAGTTTATTAGGTTCCTTTCTTTTCTGTAAGTTTACTAAGGCTGGTTCTCTTTTAGATTGAATATTGATTTAAACTTGCCTATGGCTTTCTAAAAAGCGTAGTTTAGGTGCTATGAAGGGTTGTATCCGTACCCCCGTAATAAGCACCTTACGAGCGTCCCGAGCCAATGAGGGAGAAAGTCGACGGGTCCCCTGCATCATCAGATGAGGGACACGCTTTCTCCGCTGACCTAAATATGTTACAGGCTTAAGAAGGGATGGAGCTAACGAGAGGTTTGTAGGCCCCGAGCGACGTACGCTAAGGTAGTCAGCATCTGGGCCGGTCAGTAGAACAACCCTCGTAGTATAGCGATAGACCGATGCTAGAGTTCCTTCTTTTTGTTTCGAGGTACCTTCCTTTTCAGTCTCTCGTTTATTGCCCTTCAGGCTAAGTAAAGAATTTAATCATTCTTTCTCTAAATAAGTTTTTTGCTCTTTCGATTCATCTGGTAACTCTTGTACCCAATACAATAGGTCCTAGACATTATTCCATCCAGGGATAAGCCCTGTAGGCATAGAAGCGAAAGATGATAGGAGATAATCTAGTCGTCCTTTGAAGTCTTCTTCCTTGCCCTTCAGGTTCCCTAAGTCATTAGCTGAAGAAGTCCCGTCAATGGATAAGAGCAGGTAAAGCTAGGAGTTAGCAGATTTAGATAAAGCTTGCTCGAAATCTGTCAAATATGAGCCCTTCTTTAGATAGGTGTTGTCCCGTCAAGCGTTGTTCAGATCTATCAACAAGAGAAGAAAAGCAGTTGCCGGAGGGTCTCACAAATCCTCTCAAGTTGCAGCAATGGAAAAGCTGCACCTACTTAACCATTTAACAGAGTCTCTCCTCATGCGGTGATAAGAAAAGGGTAATTAGCTTTGTAGCTGAGAAGAATAGAAGAAAAGTGCTGGGACTTGAGTTGCAGCCTAGTACAAGCCATATTAAACTGCTTCTCTTGATGGTGTGGGGTATTACACCTCTTCATGAATCAGCCTTATAAGCCTATTTTCTCTTTCATTGACTGCTTTAGCCCTATCATCTGTGAATCCAGTGGTTGTGCTAGGCTTCTGACACTCACTCGCAAGGTTTCGTTGCTTTCTCTTAGTTGGGCTAGTAAGATACTTTGTCGGAATGTATGGGAATGCAAGTGAGAGTACTGTCCTTGGCTCAAAGAGAGAAGGCAAAGAATGTGGTTCTAGCGGGAAGAGCTGCTCCGGTGGGCATTTGAAGGTGCCAGATCCAGGACTTTGTGCTTGAGCATTCATAGACAGGAGTGCTTTTCTAGCAATCAACGAGAAGGATGGATTGAATTGAATGTAGATGTTGCCACTCATTGACTGTAGATAGGTATGGATATAGAAAATAGCTAGTATATACTTCGTTAACTCTACGGTATAGTAGCAATAGGAGAACAAACAAAAGAAATGTACTAGTCTTCTTCGTTCCCATTCCGAAAGGCTGTTTTTACGGGCTTCTATCCCACTAGAAGGCCTAGGAAGGAACTCAGTAAGCCCCATTCACTTATCTACTAATTCGGACACATTAGACTCTATCCAACTCATTAACCTCCACACAACTCATCTGCGCTCGCACTAGGTGTCCTACACGGTTGCTTGATGTTCTTCTGTCTGAGGCAAAGGCGGAAATAGGAACAAATAGCTTTATGGAGCTTTTGCGGAAAGAGCTTGTTAAGGACTACGGGCTCGAGAACCCAGCTCTTTCTTCCCTTACAACCGTAAAAGAGATTCATACTATTCTAAAAAAGGACCTCGCTTTCTTGGACAACGAGTCCCCGGATATGAAGAATAATGTAATTTATGACAATATAGGACTCCTTCTGAGGAATCACTGCTAACCCCTGACCGAAAATAGAAGCAATTCCAAAACCTTTCTTTTTTAGGTATGCCGCCCCGCGAGCAAGGAGTGCCACGCACGCGCGGAGCGAAAACAAAGCAAGGGGAATTCTTCTATTTTTTGGGGGGGAAATCCTTTGATTGTGTATTGAATATAGATCCATGTCTTTCTTGTTCCACTAGCTAGGACCAAAATCTCACATGTCCGTTTCGTTATTACAACCTTCTTTTTTGATGTCAAAGACCAGAAGCTACGCGAAAATTCTCATTGGATCTCGGTTGTTCTTAACAGCGATGGCTATTCATTTAAGTCTTCGGGTAGCACCACTAGATCTTCAACAAGGTGGAAATTCTCGTATTCCGTATGTACATGTTCCTGCGGCTCGGATGAGTATTATTGTTTATATCGCTACGGCTATAAACACTTTCTTGTTCCTATTAACAAAACATCCCCTTTTTCTTCGCTCTTCCGGAACCGGTACAGAAATGGGTGCTTTTTCTACGTTGTTTACCTTAGTTACTGGGGGGTTTCGGGGAAGACCTATGTGGGGCACCTTTCGGGTGTGGGATGCTCGTTTAACTTCTGTATTCATCTCGTTCCTTATTTACCTGGGTGCACTGCGTTTTCAAAAGCTTTCTGTCGAACCGGCTCCTATTTCAATCCGTGTTGGACCGATCGATATACCAATAATCAAGTCTTCGGTCAACTGGTGGAATACATCGCATCAACCTGGGAGCATTAGCCGATCTGGTACATCAATACATGTTCCTATGCCCATTCCAATCTTGTCTAACTTTGCTAACTCCCCCTTCTCAACCCGTATCTTGTTCGTTCTGGAAACACGTCTTCCTATTCCATCTTTTCTCGAATCTTCTTTAACGGAAGAAATCGAAGCTCGAGAAGGAATACCAAAACCTAGTTCACTCGCTGAGCGGAACCATACCAAGTGAGTGCGGATCAATCGCGTGATACTGATCTTAGCATACCAAGGGGCTGACCTGAGCTACTTAATCGATCCAGGCGAGAGCCGAGCTAACCTTTTCGCACCGAGTCAATACCAACAAACCAAGAGAAGGAGGAATGCTACCTTTTGGCACTAGTCCTTGCCCTTTTGGGCTCATCCAACTACTTATCTATTGTGCCATACCGAGCGAAGAACATTTCGAGCAGGAATGAATAGGTTCACGAAAAAGTGTAAACATCACTAGAAAGGTACTCGTATGCCACTAGTTCCTGTCGAAGGGTGAGCTAGGTCTCTGGAGTCACTCTGCCTGGATACTCCTGTAGTGTTTCATCTGCCCGATCCCTTACAAATTATTCTTAGCTCTGAAGCATTCCCTCCGAAATCAGTCCATTCAAGAATAATAACAGGTGTTGGCCCCGTTCCACTAGATGAGAGGAAAGAATAGTTCACATTCGCTTGGGAATACCAAAGAGAATGTGAACTATTTAACCAATCAGTAGCAGAATTCTAGATAGGCAAAGGAAGGTCAACTCTTTATACTTAGGAAGTCGAAGTAAACTCTTTGCCTTCTTGACTGCCAGCATCAAGACGTGCGGTTACCTCAGAGCAAACCTAGGAGAAGGAATCTATGTCTGGTTTTGAATGCCCCATTCTTTCCGCGAGTGGTTGGGTGCCCCAATACACTAAGGCGGATAGGCCTTGTCAAGCTTTCAGCTAGGCTCCATAGTTCTCTAAGTAGCTATACTTATGAGATCCCGGTCAAGATAAAAAAAGAAGAAGGCGCTGTTAAGCCCTATTCATAAGCAAGGGTAGCTCTGTTCTTATTCTCTTGCTATTGCCCTCTTGTTTGGCAACTAACTAGCCGAGCAACACGGGCTCTTTACTTCATATAAAGAGAATGAGGATCCCTACTTGACTGATAACTTACTCGAAGGTGCATTTGATCTTGCTGTCCTGGGTCGAAACTACAGGATCAATAGCAGTCAATCTTTCTTCTGGGTGGCATTCTTTATAGACTCAAGTCTTCTATCGGAAGTTTATTTACTTAGTGTTTATTTAGCCTCTATCGCACAAAAGGTACTCCACAGGTCTTAAGACTACGAGTACACATTGTCTGGATTCACCTTCGAAGAGGTATCTGCTATTGCTGTAGAGAATACTACAAAGGGAAAGAATAAGCCCATCTTATGACACCTATGGAAAGACCAACGTGCCCTGTATGCTGCTGAATATGGAACACTCCCCATTTAGAAGGAAGGGTCTAGGAAAGAAAGCCTATTGAGCCAGTCATTCTATTATCCCAACTGCTACTCCACCGTTTAAGCTAGGCTACAAACCCACTGACAGAGATAAAGAAGAGATAGTGCAACAGGGCAAAGAGAAGGCCTTGGCCCGAGCTGAGAAGGGCCCCTATGATCACCTTGTGTGTGTGCCAGTACCGAAAGACTCTGAATGTAACCTTCGTGAAAGGGCGCTTTCACCCGCGATAAGGTCACGGTCTCTGTTGGTAGAGTCTGACTCTATCTCGATAAGGCAGCCTTCCACTAAGCAACTTAGCTATTTAGTTTTTCTTGCTATGGCTCAAAAAGAAGCATATAACACGGGTTATAGCCTGGTCGAGTTCTTGCTTTGCAACTATGGGTATAAGTATTAATTTCAGTCTATTGGGACTTAGAGGTTATAGATACTAGACCGAGTGACTCTGCCTCGGGGAACGATATATGTCTTTTAAGAAGAACGTTTTTGTTTGCTAGCCATAGCACAAACTGAGCTAGATGTGTCGTCCTCGACCACAGAAGTAGGCCACGCTTAGCCAATTTACCTGTCGCTTGGGGTATATAGTATGCTCATAGTTTGTCTCATACCTAACTCTTCGTCTGCACGTTTCACTAATGCTGAACACCTACTCCATCAAAATGGAATTCGGAGACTTCGGAATGGTATCGAAGACCAGAATCAAGCTCGATAGGTTCAGCTAAGTAGGGTTTAGGGATTTCAGCGAAAAAGGCATAGGAATCCGTTTCCTGCCAGCCTCCGTTTTGTTTGACTTGGGAGGAGACCCAGCCCTCTAACGTTGCGTGAGGGGTGCAACGGGATGATATCATGAGGCTTATTTATTATATAATGATGTTAAGTAGCCCTCCAACCATCGGCATACCCTGGCCCGTCAGGGTGCTTCTAACACCTTATCGCGTCAATTTAATTTAAGTCCACCTTATTGTTGATGAGGCCGTTCGATCAATCGGATGCGGAAGGGTGGCGGTTTACGATCCTATCTCAACTTTATCTTACCCCCTCCTACCTTCCCTTTTAGCTTCGTATACTCCACTCGTTCCTTTTCTTTCAAAGGAGTCCCTTTCTTCTCGACCTAATGATCGAACTAGCGGATGGGAGGCCTTACCTGGTGAACTGCCTTCCTTACCTTAGGCTTTACGAGGACTCATTGGATTACTTCTCTTTTTAGGCAGTTCTCTCTCTCTTTCTCGACTTGCAACTCACTTTTCCCTTTCTTCCGCTTCGCAAGGGGTGCGAACGAATAGACTGAAGTAGTCCTTTTGTGACTAGGGTTTGGTCAGCGGCTTTCCTCAGCCTCAGAGCCGACAAAAGAAAACTTTATTTCATTTAGGAGCGAAAGAAGATGGGATCCGTTTAAGAAGAATAAGCAGCTATTTTCTCCACTATAGTTCGACTCGAAAGGTCTTTCAGTAACCGAGTTCAGTGACCAAGGCTAGGCAACAACTCACTAGGCGAAAAAGACGCAGCTAGTCTTAGCAGAATAAACCTATATACAAAGGCCTTCAGAAGAGACATGAAAGCTTGGAGTAAGACAGGAGGTTGGACTTGGACAGCTAGAGCTAGGAGAAAGGGGCGTGAGATAGGCTTCTAGTCAACCGATTAAGACTACTACTTCTTTCTAGTAGGCATTAGAGCGATGGACTGAGTCTTGAGAGGAAGCAAGTGAAAGTTACTACACGAGGAAGTAAAGTGAAGGTGCCTTACCTTCAACTAACCTATCTTCTATAGTAACTGGGGGTTGAGCCCATGCATTTAGACTACATTTACCTCTAGCCTTGAGGAAGCTTTACTGGGTTGAGTATAGGTAGCAGCGAAGTAGTAGGTGTAATATAGGTGAACAAGCAAAACACCGTAAGGCAAAGAATTGGACGAATACCGCCTCACCGATAGAGTTTTCGGAGATTCTACTCGACGATGAGTACGTTAAGAAGATTCTATAGTCAATTTCAAGGAGACCCATTAATCATTCGAAGAAAGAGTACAACTATTATCAGTAGGACTCTGTCCAATCACCCAAGGAGAAGGATAAGGCCAGAGTGACTAAAAGTAGTGAAAGCGGAGGCCAAGGAAAGGTATCATATAAGGAGAAGTCCGCTAGTTCTCTTTCCATATGCTAAGCGAGGCTATGGGCCCAGAGCTCAGAGGTAGGTAACAGGAGTCCACTGTGACAGCCACCTTCCTAAGGCAATAGAACCTTGCACGCTTACTTATTCATACAGCGCTAGTGTAAATCCCCATCCTCACCTTTCCAGTTAACGGGAATAGAATAAGAGCAGTGACTAGTGGCCGGGGGGTGGGCCCCCTCCAGAATCAGTTGTGGGACCGGTCTGTCTGTAATAAGCAATTCCTTGGGTGACATCGCTAGGAGAGCTGAGAGGGACGGATTTACCAATGTCCAAGGCAAGAGAAAAATGGACCCTCCTAGCTAGCAGCACAGTTCACTCCTGCGGATTCTTTCACAACGGAGCAAACCAAGTCAGGGAAGAGGATGAAGACGGATTCCCAGAAAAGCCATCCCCAGCCAAGCCGGAAAGTAAAGGCATAGAAAGATGGTCTGAGGCAGGGTAAAAGGGTGGTTACGAGGTAACAGAAAAGCAAAGAAAAGGAAAGCCAAAGGAAAGGTCGAAAAATGAGTTGCTTCATTTTCCAGCTATATGAGATGCAAAAAGTTGAATTTCAATTCTCTTCTCCGAAGGGAAATTCAAAAGTAAGATTTCTAAGCTATATGAGATGCAAAAAAGTTGAATGGCGCCAAAGGGTGGTGCATTCCTTGTTATATCCCATAGCTTGCTGAGACCGGAGATAGGGCCCCAAAGGAAAGAAGTACACTCGCAGTATGCCATCCCTGATTCCATTGATGGGCACTCGGTCAGTAATAGACAGAACAGAATAGCCATCCCATTCCCTTGCACCAAAGATTCAATAAGGATTTAGTGAAATTAGGCAATAATACATCTCCAATCGACAATCAAGCTACAGACCGAAGGCACCCAACTCAGAAAAGTCCTTAGCAAAGGCCGATGTCCCATCCTCCGCCATATAGCAAACCCTATTTCAAAGTGTGAGTTTTGTAAGCTCTTAGCTTTCACACTACCGAACTCTATTTGGCACGCAATCTAAATTCCTTGTTTGGAAGATAGAAATAGGAGAAAGAAAATGGTTTTTTCTGGTTTTCTCCTCTTTACAAGAAATGAGGAAGCGAAGAAGAAGAATTTTAGCATGAACCTGGGAATAGCTATGGGGCTACGATCACTGGCAGGGTATCAAAGAACTAGATAGGAAGACTTTGACGGGTAAGAGAAAGAGTAGTGACAGGAAAGGCTTTCGCTTTCCCTGGATCTCTCCTTACTGGGATTTACTGCTGGACTTCTTTACCGGATTACACAGTAAATAGCACTTTTAAGTATGAATCCGCAAACCCGATAACAGGTCTTGAGAGTGAGTAAGTCAATGATATTCAAGTTAGCCGGGGTAAGCTTTACCGGCTCAGTAATTGGTGGCCCTTCCTTGACTTAGTTCATTCCTTATCGGGAGAAAACTCGGAACCTTTTTAAATTCAAAGTGAAAATAGAATTCATAAAATGAGTTTTTGTGAAATCAACGAGGATGTCTTCTACCTATTCATCTGCCGAAGAAGGCAGTAGCTTTCTCTTTCTGGTTGAGTTGAGCGTATGTCTTTGACAAGTTACCCTCTGGGTCTATTCCCTCGCCTTTACTGTGAGTTTTCTTCTTAATAAAGTTAGCTGGGCGAACGACGGGAATTGAACCCGCGCATGGTGGATTCACAATCCACTGCCTTGATCCACTTGGCTACATCCGCCCCTACCCACGCACAGGTTTAAGTCTTTATCTACGATCAGATCCTTTCTGAACTCCCGCTATCAAAGAGAAGCTTTTTCCTATACTATAGTTGCAAGTCTATTGTTGTGTTTCGGAATTAGGGGAAACAAAGCTTCAACAAGTAGAAGCTTCCTGACAAAGCTTCAAAGAGGTTGGGCTGTTCACTTCATTGATTTGACTTCACTTTACTTAAGATTAAAGAGAGGGGCCGGGCGGGCAGTGAAGGCCCATTTAGTAGACAGCGAGCAAGCAGCAAGCACCTACTCCGATCAAAATGAAAAGCAGCAAGCGGAACTTGAAGAAGCGAGCCTCTATCAGAGAAAGCCGTTGCTCTAATGCCTCGTTACGTCGTATACTTCACTCGCTCGTTAGCGCCCTTCCTTCAGCCGGCTTCGCCCTATCTATTCATCTCTTTTTTCAAATGGATATTTAGGGATCTCTCTTGTTCATAGATCTTGAAACCAGATAAATATCCATTTCTCAATAGATCTTTCTATCGATAGAAAGATATAGATCTCTATATGGATATATCCCCATATCTAAATATGGAAGAACCTACACTGAAAGGGTGTAACCAACGGAAGGTTCTCACCCTGTCCACGACATTGTTCTCCGACGATGTCCCCTGGGCGAAAGGGGCCACCATTCTATTTCTTTCTTCAATCGTTCCGATCAGGACAAGTGGGTTGGTTCGTTTACTGTTCCAATCTACACAATTTTCTGTCTTCGTTCGTGATCATGTTTTGGGCGAAAGGTAGTTTGTAGAGGAGCGGCTGTGAAACGGCGATTCCCCCCTTTCCATTGAAGTAGGGAGGGCCTCCTTCCCCACCATTCCGGCCTATTATTGATAGGGATTTTACCGATGCTGAAGGTAGCTTGCTTACCAAGCCCCCCACTTGAGAAGCTAGTCGCTAGAAAGAAGCGCGAAGCTGTCTACGAAGCTTTGCTTCTCCCCCTGTAGTCGTAATACGCGGCTCGTCGCTACTTTGATTCAAAACAAAAGGTAACCGGGGGTTCCCGACTTTATCCGGTTTCCGCAACCGTCACCATTTGTCATTCCGATTACTTCATCCATAAACCTTATTTTATTAAAGAAAAAAAGAGCGGTACGCTCTAAAAAAAGTAAAGGATAAGCTTGCATTCTAGAAGCGGTAGCTTCCCGCCTCCTTCATTCCTACTGTCTCCTTCGGTGAGAAGTTCCCTTCCCTTTTTTAAAATGCCTGATTGGTCTGCTCAGCAAACGTACAAAGTGGACCGCAGTTTGGCTGACCCTCTTCTTCTCATTCGGGTTGGGTTGACCCAGAAGTACAGTAAAAAGGAATGGAACCACTGGAGAGTCGTCTGAAGTTCACACACACTTTGGGCAAAGACGACTGACCTTGGAAGCGGAACACGAACCTATTTCCGCTATTCCGGGTTCTTATTGAGCGTAGCGAAATCATATGATAAAGTCAGTGAAGTTTCTAGGGTGTTCTACCTTTGCGTAGTCTCGGTCCACAGTGGAAGGCTCCGCACCTGAGCCTCGTTAGACTCAGCGGAAGTGTAAGGTGTAAGTGAAGAGAATAGAAGAGATGAAGTCCGTCCCTTAGCCTAGTCTATATCCACAGCTGACGCAACTCCGTACCGACGTCTCACTACTACTTAATTAATTATTAATTAACGGCAAAACTATTTCATAACCTGAGCTTTCCTTAACCAGCTGACCTTACTTCGTAACCTTAGCCCCTTTCTTTATAGTTCGACTAAGTGACTTCGTAACCTCAACATACTTTTTTCTTACTGTAGCATAGGCCTTCGCCACTTCAAACGGGCGCTTCGCCCCCCTGTTTTTATTATAAAGAGCGGGGCCTTACTTATTCGCTTATTCGGGGGGGGGGTGAAAAAAAGGATCCGCGGGCTTTATGATCGGAGAAAGAGAGGGGGCGTGGTTGGTGTGTCACTGGGTCGGTGGGGGAACCCGTAGGAAAGGGGGACGACCCGCCGAATTCACATCAGAAATCGCCAACATGAACACAAACGAAATCTTTAATTGCGTATAGAAACAAAACGAACCACTTCTATTCTCGGAGCTGAGAGAATGGCTTTTTGGTCCCTTTCGTCCAGTGGTTAGGACATCGTCTTTTCATGTCGAAGACACGGGTTCGATTCCCGTAAGGGATAGGTACTCATTCCCGGCCGCTTTCAGTTAGTGTTCATTGCTGAGTGATCGCCCGCTATCTGGCTTGAAAGGGTGGTCCGGAAGCTTCCTCTCTCCCAGCAAGCAAGACGAGATCACCACTTCTCTCAGTAATGGACTTCCTTGAATTATTCCTTAGCCTTAGATGTCCTTTCATAGATTCTCGAACCTCCGACAGACATAATCTCCATGCATGCGTTCTTTCTCTCCTCCCCTCAGCCATACATCTCTTTTGTTCCCCCTTTTTTTTTTTCCTTTTTTGTTAGGCATTGAACCCCACCTTAGGTGCTGAGTGCTGTCCTCCCCTCCCTAAGACCTAAAAAGAGTTCCGTCTATGGAGCCTAAAGCTTCAACCATGGCAGTAAGTAGTAAGCTGGCGCCTAGTCTCTCGCCCAGCCTTCGCCTTCTTCAGTGGCCAAGTTGAAGCGTTCAACGGTTCTTCGGCCTACCACCTCAAGGTTGAGCTTGTTCAATTGAAGCTAATGCTATGCCGCCCTTCCCTTGTTCAAGATAAAGCGAGGACTTTCTTTTAGCTACCGGACCAAACAAAAAAAAAGAGATTAGCCTCTTGATACTTTAGTGACCTATCTTTACTGGGTTTTTCGACATGAGGGACTGGAGAAAGAGAAAAAGAGCACTCCATAGGCCCTTTCGTTAAATAACCTCTTTCCCGTTACTTCGTAACCCTTTCTATCCAGCTAACCGCAGGAGATATGCCAGACTTCTATTATAAGTAAACTACCTTTCTGCTAAGGTTAATAGGATGCACACTACAGAGACTAGTGAAGGCAGAATGCTATTAGATAAAGAAGAAGGAGATAGCGGGTATGCCGGAGAAGACAGGGAAAGTAAGGAAGGAAGCTAAAGAAGCAAGCCTAGCCTTAAAAAGAAAAAAGAAAATGGAATGAAACTCTTACCAGCTGGTTCAAATCAACCATTGGACTGAGGCAAGGGTGCCCGTTGTCACCTTACTTGTTCATAATGGGATCGGAGGGGCTCTAAATTATTATCAAGGAGAAGGTTGCTACTGGTATCTTGAGAGGCTTTCAATTCACACCTCAGTCTCCTGCGAGATCTCATACCCTCTATGCGGATGTTTGTACTCCTATAAAGGTTGCTTTGTGGCTAGGTGCTACGATTTTTTTAATTTTACTCTCGTCGAGTTAGCTCACTTCCTTTTCTTTTCTTGAGCTATAGAGCAATAGGAGGTTGATGGTCAGTTCAAGCAAGGGTTCCATCTTGGCAAATTCATTCCTTATTTTCTGCGTACTCTAGCATTACCTTTCAACTAACTGGTCTATTTTTTTCTCTGGCCGGGATGTCCTGATATGGTTTGTGAGTAGTTGTAGTGCACTTATCGACTGCTAACCGCCAGGTGTGCGTTGTGTAACTCCAGCCATAGCCTGCACTCCCCGGAAAAGCATTTTCACGTCTATTCGGTCCGCAAAAAAAGAAAGGGGCGTAACGAGCAGTCTACTCATGTACGAAAGGGGGATATTCCGACTCAATGCAAGAAGTTCCTTTCGTCGCCTCCCCCCTTACCATGTAGCCCTTTCTTACTATTTCCCCAGGTACCCTTTATAGATAGAGGATAATAGCCTTGGATCTTCTCTTATGCGGTTAATCCACTCACGAAGAACCTCTGCTTCCGTATCCGCCGTCTAGTTCATTATTGATGGATTGTATCGGCGGTTTGGTTATAAACTTAATGAATTTCGGGAGACGGAGAGAGCTGCCACTTTGGTCGTCTTCTTTCATTTCAAACTTCAAATTGATCGAATTGTTTCAAGGTTCTGCGCAGGCGGTTGCGCGTTGTAATCAGGCATTTCGATCCCATATTTTGTGTTGTGAAGGATTTAGCCACTTGTGCCTGTTGTTGCTGTTGATGCACCTGAATTTGCTGCTGAGGTGGGAATGACCTCCTAGCTACAGCAGCATTCTCGTTGGCATTGGCGTAGTCATAAGGGACTAAAAGCAGTTCGTCTTCGATCCGATCGCCCATTCGCGTTTAGGTGTAATTCAAAGAGGCCGCGGTAACGCGAATCAACACTTTGATTCGCGTGGCCTTTGACAGAACTCTTTTAAACCTTGATAACTTGCTTGTTTTCTTACTTCCTGGGGATACTCGTTTCTTTGCAAAGCTTATAGTTTATTTAGCACCTATAAGGTGAGATACGGGAAATTGACCATACTGCTTTGTCATAGGAAATAATGACAACATTGGCGACCAAGGAGTGGCGAAAGCAATCCAAGAACTCATAAATAGGCCTTATTCCTTGGGCTACTCTTAGTTTTTTTAATGAATAGTATAGCATGAACAACCAGAAGCCGCAACAATAGAATAGTATCAACGAAAGGCTCTTCCACTTCTATTTATTTACTATATAAGCTGTTCGACTGAACTCGTTGGCTCCGCGTTCATGAAATTCCAATATCAACAACATAAAGCAAATTCTTCGATCTTAATTTCGGGCGTATGGAATTCGTTCATCTCTAGTACTGAGAATCGAAGGGGAAGGGGAATCCATCAAGGTTTTTGGCTCGCAATAAAGCTAGGGTCCTGATCGAGCAACTAGTAGTCCTATCTATCCACCTCTCCAGACACAATATCTTGAGTACCTATGATGGTGACCACATCTGCTGGCATGTGATGTTTGGACATAGAATCGAGTCCTTGTGAATGGGCAGAGCCAGGTGCTCTTATTTTACGACGGTAGGGACGATTGCTTCCATTACTGACCAGAAAGACACCAAATTCTCCTTTAGGTGCTTCAACTGCGGTATAGGTAGAAGGAGCTGGTACGGAAAAACCTTCTGTATAAGGTTCGAAATGGTGAATTGAGGTAGAGTAGACCGATGATCTTGTAGTCATTTGGCCGGCTATTGAAAGAAAAAGCTTGCATCTGCCCCCCTATTATATAACCGGTCCCATCTCTCTCCAAACCTAACGTGGTAGTTTCCCATCATAGGGCTTTCTATCTATAGATTGAGCCATTACCAAGGAGCTAATTTCATTCGTTCAGAACTCAGTTGACTGCTTCTATAGATAAGGCGGAGTGTCCTTGTCCTTGGTTCAGCATTCTAGCGCATAGGGCTTCGGCGCTACTACAGCGCTTCGCTAACTCGAAGCGCCTCGCTATGAGAATATAGCCTCGCTAACGCTCGGCTAAGTCTTGAACCTTCGTGCTGGCCGTTCGCTTTCTCAGTAGCAAAAGCGCTTCTCTTTGCCCCTTAAGTAGAAGGACAAGAAAGATGTTATTGGTTTTCTTGCTCCCGCTTCCTCATCTGAGCTCATCAAGCCAGCTTTGCTCTTTGGGAGGTGAAACAGCGGTTGAGGCGGACATTTCGAAATGACAACAGCATCGAAGATAGATTTATATCTATACACGGTTACGGTTATCTCGGACTGCGTTCCGGAAAAAGTAGCCTACTTGAGTTGAGGGGCGGGCACTCCTGTCTTTCAACCCCACTATACTATTCATAGTTGTGGGGGCGCTGTGTACTTACAGCCTCTACGATAAGCAAGTGAATGGGCCCGGTGCGTGGCGAACGGAACGGTTCATCAAGAACATTTTCGCCTCAACTCCCTAAATAGGAAGGGGGGGACTTTTAAAATAGGGCTAAATGCTTCCCACCTGACTGTGATAGCCCTCTCGATACCTTACCTTATTGGAGCTTTGTAACTAGTGACCGGGTTCCCGCCGCTAGAGCGTTTTCCCAGTGCGCGGAGCCCCAACGAGTAAGGTTTTAGTGGTTTATCATTGGGCCCATAACGCTAATCCTTCTTTTTGTGCTACTCCTAGGGCGGGAAGAAGAGAAGAAAACGCGAGGCGTTCTCTTGGTTTCCCAACCTGTTGCTTCTAAAGACTGCCCTCTCTCGGCTGGATGTTGGTCCAGCCTACTACGAGTATCCCGTATCCAGCAACCTATACAAAGGGCATCAAAGCCCCTTGTATAGGTTGGAGCTATGAAGCTGACCTTCTTTTTCTTAAAAAAGGAAAGGGCCTTTTCAGCTGATGCGCAGGAGCGCACTTCCGCTTTCCCTTTACTAGTAGGGGGTCCCGTGGTTCCTATGCCGCCGCCCTTCCCGGTGCTTTTCTTTTAGTGCTTCGACCCGAAGCGATAGCTTATA